CAAATACATTATGTCTAAATTTAAAAATGTGATGGCTCGAATATTTAGTATTCTCTTATTTATTACCTGTGTCTACCATTTAGGCAGAATACCATCGCCCATTCTTACTAAGAAACTCAAAAAAACTTCCGAAATGAAGGGGATTCAAAAAGAGTCACAAGATGTATTTACCGAAGAATACCCTTTTTCCGAAAAAAGGGGGGCTCTGGAAAAAATTGATGAAACGAAAGAGATAGAGGATGAATTACATTTTTTTAATATGAAAGCTATATGTTCTCTGGATGATAATCAAGAAAATGGTAAGGCCGCTATGGTGAAATTGGTAAACACGCTGCTCTTAGGAAGCAGTGCTACAGCATCTCGGTTCGAGTCCGAGTAGCGGCATAACATCTTCTAAAATGTAAAAAATGAGAATATTTAAAAATAAAAATTTGTGGTATCTTTGTTAATTTTTGTCCCTTTATTTTATTTTTATTTTTTTATTAATAAATTATTGATATTTATGCTGTTTTATACTTTTGAACATATATTAACTCATATATCTTTTTCTATTGTTTCAATTTTAATTCCAATTGTTTTTCGAATATTCTTAGTCGATGAAATCATAGAACTATCTGATTCGTCAGAAAGGGGCATAACAGCGGGATTTTTCTGTCTAACAGGATTATTAATAAACCGTTGGATTCGTTTTAAACATTTCCCATTAAGTGAGTTATCCGAATCATTAATTTTCCTTTCATGGGGTTTCTCCATTATTTATCTGGTTCTTTATTTAAAAATAAAAAATAAAAATTTAAGCTCAATAATCAAGATAGGTGTTATTTTTACTCAAGTTTTTGCGACTTCAAATATTTTCAATCAAATACATAAATCTGTAATATTAGTACCCGCTCTTCAATCTCAATGGTTAATGATGCATGTAAGTATGACCTTAGTGGGCTATGCATCTCTTTTATGCGGATCTTTATTATCAGTAACACTTTTAGTCATTACATTTCAAAAAAATAGAATTATTTTTAGTAAAATCCATTTTTTATTAACTAAGACATTTTATTTTGGTCATAATCAAAACGCGAATGAAAAGATAAAAACTGTTTTACAAAGCACTTCTTTTTTTTCAACTCGGAATTTTTACAGATACCAATTCATTCAACAATTGGAACATTGGAGTTATCGTGTTATTAGTATAGGTTTTTTTTTTTTTAGTATAGGTATTCTTTCGGGAGCTGTGTGGGCTAATGAAGCATGGGGATCATATTGGAATTGGGATCCAAAAGAAACTTGGGCATTTATTACTTGGATTATATTCACGATTTATTTACATACGCAGAAAAAATCGAACGGTACAAATTCTTCAATTGTAGCTGTTATAGGCTTTCTGCTAATTTGGCTCTGCTATTTTGGGATCAATCTATTAGAAATAGGACTGCACAGTTATGGTTCATTTCTATTTTAATCGAATTGAATAAAGAGCTTGATGAATACAAAAAATAAATGGTAAAAAAAAAATTAGAGATTCCTTTTTCCATTACGAATAACAAAAGAAAAGTATATATTCGTAATGGAATATTAAATTAATTTAATTGACTCCTCGAGATCATCATAAATATAAATATATTACACTTAAATAAACTAGAAAAACCCGTACTTCATAATTAACATTTTGTTTTTGAGTACGGGTTTTATTGGTAAAAAAAAATATTTAAATTAATAAGTTAGACCCATGCTGCGAGTTGTTTCATACCATAGATAAACCCGAACACTCAAAAAATCTGTTGGGCAGGCGGATTCGCATCTTTTACAACCGACACAGTCCTCTGTTCGTGGAGCAGAAGCAATTTGCTTCGCTTTGCAACCGTCCCAAGGGATCATTTCTAATACATCTGTAGGACAAACTCGAACACATTGAGTGCACCCGATACATGTATCATAAATCTTTACGGAATGTGACATTGGATCTATAAATATTGTCAAACATCATAAAATTTCAATCTAATCAATTTGTAACTGAATCATATATTTTTGTAGATATTAGATGAATCAATGATTTATCCAAATTTTGAATCAATCAACTATATTTTATGTATGTGCAATAGCTTTCGAAAATGTACGAAACTTGACTCGCATTAACATTTTTTTTATTTAAGATACGAAATTAATTTTTTACTGCATGTGAACTTTATTTTCTTTCATTAATTAAATTATATATCATTAATATGAATAAAGTAAATCTTTAGAATCTTATTTAAATGTAGATGTAGATGATGAGTAAAAATCCATATAGGAAAAAAAATATATCATCAACGAATTGTCAACTGTGGATACATACGTATCCTTAACATACTGAAACGGATGCTATTATTTGTATTAAACCAATATCTATTTATACAAGTAAAATCCTCTAATCGAAAATTGGTCCAAAGAAAAAACTTCAATTTAATTAATTTTTTGTTTTCATTTGTCCTATTTAAATTTTTTTTTTTGAAATTGAAACAAATTAAAATTCTAAATTCTCTACAACGTCGAGATGATAAAATAGTTTCAGGAACAAATAAATCATCAAAATTTTTGTTTTTATTTAAACTCATAATAGATAATCTCTTTTTTTTAGTTGTTTGGTGCTTGTTCTTATAAAAACATGAACTACGTACAATTGTATAAATAATACATTTTCTATTTTTTTTTATAGAAAGACGAATTGGTTCAAGAATTAATATTCCCCCTTTCATCGATTTGGTACAAGTTAATTTATTCTGAATCAACATGATATTCAGATTCATTTCTTCTCTTTGAATAGACGATAGAGCCATTTCTTTTGGATTTCGAAGTCTAAGTAGGAAACAATATACTTTTATATTGTTGATTATTTTTTGCTTCAGAAGATTATCCCATCTCAATTGAAAAATCAAATATCTTTTTAGGAAGATGTCAAATCCTGTTTTTGTATTCTTCTTATATTTTGTGTTTTTTTTTTCATCCAATGATATATAATTTTTTTTTGTTGTACTTTCATTAATTTGTACATTATAAAATTGTAAAAATTTTTGTAAAAACCAAAGTTCCACATTCAATCTCGCCTTATTTAGTATTTCATTTTTCTTTTTTTGATAAAGTGTAATATAAAAAAAACTTTTCTTATCCAAAAGATATACTTTTTTTATATTTAAAAGAATTTGATAGTCAAAATATTTTTTATTCACCTTTTGCTCTATATTCCTACTCTTTTCGTATTGTCGATAATTCTTGAAAAAATTATTGATAGGGATATTCTGTACTTTAACGTTATCGAGTAATTTGGTTTTATCTGTATTATACTTTATAGTCTTATAATTTATAAAAATTTTTTTTGTTACTTTTAATTTTTCTTTGAATGGCGATTTAGACATATAAATAGAGTAGGCCGCCTTATTTTCCTGATTTTCATAATTATTTTTAGAATTATAGTATAAATATGATAAAAGATAATATTGATAATGTTTTTTAAACGGACAGTTTTGATCTGACACTAACATTTTTTCATGATGAATTAATGATGATTGCTCAGATAAATATTCTTTGTTTAAATCTTTATTTTGAATTGTAGAATGCGGATTTACTATATTTCGCCATTTTTTTGGTACTAATCGAGACCATATAATTGGTGATAAATCATAATAGTGAGAATAATATTTGAGAAAATATTTCCATTTATTTTTTTCATAATTCCAACGTTTTTTATGTCTTAATTTTGAGTCGCAATGAAAGATTCTTTGTGTTCTAAAACATTTTTGAATTACATTCTTACTAAAAACGGACGTTTCGGGATATTGAAGTACATATCTTAACTTATCCAAGTAATTAATTGGGCTTTTTGATAATTTATAAAACACATATGTTTGTGACAAGGAAGATAAGCCAAACAGAATAGTTGAGTTTTTATTAATATTAAGTAACTTTTTTATAGTTGAAATAAACCGAATGTTTCTTTGTTTTGTTTGTTCAACTCTTTCGTTCTTTTTTTGATTATTGTCAATGTACTTATCAAAACTGTTTTTTATTGATTGACGAAATAGTTGTACATTGAGACTGAGTATTTTTATGTTACTGATAAAAAAAAAATTATTTATGTATATTTCGATAAAGAATTTTAAAATTGTAAAAAAAACAAATTTTGATTCGTAAATGAATCTCGACATTTTTTTTAATCTCCCGAAAGGGCGTTTTCGAAATTTTTTTAAATTTAATTTGATTCGATCAACTCGTTTATTTTTTTTTTTATTAGGACAAATCCGGATAGTTAAAAATATTTTTTTTCTTTCTTTTTTTATTTTTTTTGTTTTATCAATCAGATATTTCATTTTATTATTTGTCGAAAAAGATTTTTTAGAATATTTTGATTTTTTTTGAATAGATGATTCATCAATTATATTATTTTTTAGTATAGAATCTTTTTCTTTTTTAGTTTCACTTGGTTGATATATATATATTTTGAACTTGAATAGATTACTTTCTTGGAACAAGTTTTTTGTTTTTAAAAATGAATCCTTTGTTATCAAAAATGGGAAAAAACTTTTTTTATCTTTTAGTACCAAATGAGTTCTTTCGTTATTCATTATTAGAAATCGTTGGAGTTTGAAATATATTTTTTTCAATTTTCTAATTTTTTTTTCTAGTCTTTTAACGATAGGTTCAAAAAATGAGGACCTTTTTCGGGGAGGACCAAAAGGCATTTCAGCTTCCATTCCCCAAACTGTTAAAAAAAAAAAATCTTCTTTCTTTCTTTTTGTTTTCATTGGATTCCTATGAAGGGATCGGAGCTTAGATCTATACCAAGGTTTTAAATGGAAAGGAAATAGAATCTTTATTTGAATACCATCTGTTAACCACTTTTTAGGAAATTCCCTTTCTGATAATTGAACCCCATTATAAGTACATTTAACATGTATCTCTCTATTCCATTGTTTAAAATCCTCAGACCATTCGGGAAATTGAAATAATAACATCCGTACTATATTCTTAGC